CGACTATAAGATATTCTATTTTTCCATAGAAATGTGTTCGCTCAAGAAAGACTCCATAAGATATTGATCGTAAATAAGAAGACTGTTTACGAAGAAACAGGAATAGATATTCGCATTCATATACATAAGAATTATGTAGGAACCAAAAGAATCTTTTATTTCTTTTTAAAAATACGTAAATGGATTTCTTTGAAGTAAAGAGACTATTCAAATTATGATATTCGTGGAAAAACAATCGCAATAAATGCAAAGAAGGAACATCTTTGATCCAACATTGAAGGATTTGAACCAAGATCTCCAGATGGATGGGATGGGGTATTAGTAGATCTGACACATAATTTAAATGCGATAATTTATCCTCTAAAAAGGGAAATATTGAATGAATAGATCGTAAATTCTGAGATCTTGGTATTCTTTTTTCTTCAAGGGAAGATACTAATTGCGACGAGAATGGAATTTCCAGAATGACTCCAAAACCTTCTGATACCATTTGAGAAGAAAAATGAGAAGAAAAAGAATTCTTGTGCCCCCAAAATCCATTTTGTTTAGAATAATTCACCGAAGAAATCAAAGATTTCTGTTGATACATTCGAATAATTAAACGTTTCACAAGTAATAAACTAGATTTATTGTCATAACCGTCATAACCTAGAAATTCCACAGGTTCGTAAAAAATCAAACTATTTAAGCTATGATAATGAGCAAGTGAGTAAATATACTCCTGAAGGAGTAGCGGATATAGGAAGTTTTGTTGCCGAAATCTATCTTTTTTCAATCTAAATATCCTTGAATTTTGTAATTCTGCTATTGAAATACATTTCTAATGTAACCAAAAAAAATGTAACCAAAAAAGAGAGGCACTTCTTGTGTTATGAAACGATACATAGTGCAATATGGTCAGAACGGCGTATGTGTATGCTGTATATAGTATATTGTTTCTATAATACTAAAAGATTATTTAGTATAATAGAGTCTAACTAGTCTATTTCTAACTAGTCTATTATTAATATATATATATATAGACTTTTATACTGTACTTTGATGTAAAAAACATAATGAGAATTTAAGAAGTAAAAGATTATATAAAAGTCAGAACAAATAAAGAATATATACCCCGGAGACAGAGAGCCCAATCTACAGATCTTTTTCCTTTCCCTTTCTATCCAATTCGGTTTTCTTTTCCTTGGTAATATAACTAGAATCAAAAGAAAATAGAAAATAACAATAAGAAAAAGGGGTAAAAATCTTTTATTTTCGCAACCCAATCACTCTTTTGACTTTGGAAAAGATTCTTTTTTTATCACTATACTATTTCTTATACACATCCGTCTCCAATCCACAATAAAGAATAATTAGGATTCATAAAAAAAAAGAATCAATGGTCCACTCATAATTTACAAGAGAACCTTTTCCCACATCAGGCACTAATCTATTTTTAACGTATTATTAGTAATTCGATCGGGTAATCATTCAAATTAAGAAAGGAAGCTCGTTTCTTTTTTGTCTTACTCGAATTGGAGCCATAAGGCTCTATCCATTTATTCACTAGACCCGAAATACTTTACTGAACTTAAAAATTGTTATAAAAAGAAAAATTCTCGTTCTATTTCTATTATGAGTATTAGAAATCTTATTTTTCTATGATTATATTATTCTTTTTTCTATTCTGTTTACGACATGCTTTTTTTTCCATTCATTACCTTTCAGGATCAGTCGCGGTCTTATAAACTTTACCAATAGTCTAGACGAATTCCTTCATCCAAATGTGTAAAAGATCATAGTCGCAATTAAAAGCCGAGTACTCTACCGTTGAGTTAGCAACCCGGATCAATATGAGGTGTAGATATGATCGAAATAAAAAAAAATCCAGCAAACTCATCCATTTTCCTAATTTTACTAAAGTGAAGGAAAGATCCAATAGGGGAATGGGGATAAAAAGATCTATTTATATACGATCAAATTATATTTGTTTGAGACGCCATTGTCAATATGAATGGACTCTTTAGAAAACAAATTTCAAGAAATTCGTTATTCTTTATGTTGTATTAGCACAACATAAAGAATAACTAATAACTTTGAGCGGAAAAAAGAAGGAATTAAGGAAAAGGTAAAGATAGAAAAAATAGCGGATTTCTTTAATCAAAATAAAGAAAGGTACAATACAAATACAAGAAGAACCCCCCTTGTTGGGGGGTTCGACAAAAAGAAGCAAGAAAAAAATACGAATAAGAAAAAGAAGAATAAAATAAGAAAATAAGTATGAATAGAACAAAAAAAGGATAGGTTAACTAACTTTGTGTAATTCTTTATTCAAAGTTAGTTAACCTATCCTTTTTTTTATTCACGATTCTTGTTTTTACTTTCTTTTTTATCAAAAGAAACTCGAAATTCTTTAAAGAATTCTGCCTTCCTTAAAATATCATAAACAGTTCCTGTGGGTTGAGCACCTTTTTCAAGGAAATCTAAAATAGCAGGAACATTTAAATAAGTTTGATTCTTTATCGGATCATAAAAACCCACTTTTCGAAGATCTCTTCCTTCTCTTCGGGATCGAACATCAATTGCAACGATTCGATAGATGGCTCATTGGGATAGATGTAAATAAAAAATACCCCCCTAGAAACGTATATGAGGTTTTCTCCTCATACGGCTCAAGAAAAAATGATTCTAATTTCTAGAATTTCTATTTCTATCTATATAGATAGGAATAGAAATGGATCCATAAAGAATTAGACTGTAATTTGAGCCTTTTTTCCTTCTTTACAGAAAAAGAAAATTCATTCGTACTCCTAACTCAAGTTGGGTAGTTTTGAAAGAGTTTGAAAGGAAATCCTTAGAATTTCTTGAGCTGTCTCTAACCTCTTTTTTTGTCTCCTTTCGGATCTATTTTTTTTAATCATTCTGATCCAATTGTTGAGACTAGTGAAAATAGTGTTTCCTTGTTCCGGAATTTGTTGTCTTTGCTTTGCGCTTTGTGAAATCATTAGGTTTAGACATTACTTCGGTGATCCTTACTCCTTTTCAAAAAGGCAGCAACATACCTTTTGTTTTTTCTATGGAAAAGGGAAAAAGAATACGAACGATTGATTCCTTTGTGATACACTCTTTATCGAAAGAGTTTGATAATCTCAAATCTCAACAAATTTGATTTTTTTTTCATTTCAAAAAATTGTTCAAATTTGAACCTCTCCGTTTATCTATATTTCTATATTGATGATCTATTTACAAAGTTGGTATAACTTATTGATTGTCACTAACCCTAGATTATTCCCCCGATAAATGAATCAATCATTTTTTCTCGAGCTCCATCATATGCTATACCTTTCTATACCATTAGTATCTTTATTTAGCAACCCAAGACAAATTCAATTAGGTTCCTAGCAGAACAAACTATGTCGAGACAAGAGCATCTTCATTCGTATAGAAAATGGTGGATGTCAGAATCCACATCCAATCATGTCCTTCAAGTCGCACGTTGCTTTCTACCACATCGTTTCAAACGAAGTTTTACCATAACATCCCTATAATTTTGATTCTATTTTAAATTGGAACCGTATGCAATTGATTCAATATGGAATAATGAATAGTCATTGGTTAAACCGATACATAATAATCTACACTTAAAAAAAAAATAAGTGTTTATCCGGAGATTTCACTTCAAATTAACCCATATTTTCTCATATGAAAAATATCACATGAAAAAAACAAATAAGTTTTAAGCAAACTTATTTACATCTTCAACAGATCTTTCGAGATTGTCCATCATAAAAGATCCTTCTTTTTCTTTTCAAAAAAAAAAAGAAATTAGAAACCTCAAAAAAAGCCTTTGACTTTCATTTCATTCAAATGAAAAAGAAATCCCCATGAATGGATAAAAGTTTTTAGCCACTTTAACTAAATACTATTAAATACTATAAATGAAATACTATAATATTATACTAACTAATAACTATACTAAACTAAATATTTCATTTCACTATTCATAAATATTCAATTATAGAATAATAAGATAATCTTCTTAATAAGAATCTACAATATATATTCTTATGTATTCTGTAAGAATTATGTATTTATGTATTCAATTTATGTAGAAATATATTCTCATATGAATATTTTCTCATTCTTTTCTTTATGAAATATGATTTCATGATTATAATATTATTATTTACCATCTCCAATTGAATCTGATTTTCATTTCATTTAAAATAAGAGAGATAGTTTGAGAATAAAGTTTCTTTGTTTTCATTATTATGGAGTAAAAAAAGTCTCGTGTAAGGTAAGATCAAAGAGAAAATCAGAATCCGAGGATTCTGATCTTTTGGCATCCATCTCCATCATAGAAAACAAAGAATCGTTAACGAAAATAATCACGAATATTTAAGAATAAAATACTTTAGTAAAAAAAGAAAAAGATATGATTCTAAGAAGAAATCTTAGAATTGAGTGTATCCAACATGAAACATAAAATTGTTGAATTAAATTTCAATTATAGAAGAATCCTTCGTTTCTGAAGCAAACGATCTGGGACGAAAGGATTCGAACCTCCGAGTAACGGGACCAAAACCCGTTGCCTTACCGCTTGGCCACGCCCCATTTTTATTTGATCTAAGAAAAACTAAGCTAAAGATTGGTTATTCGTCAATAACCAACCAAAAGAAATATAGGACATGTTGTCGCTGGGATTCACCACAATAGAATCAAAAAGATTAATTGATCATTACTTAGAATTCAATTAAGATATTGTATGAAAATAGAATTACTTGTATTCTTATTTGATTGGATAATGTAAGGAAGGATTCTTGATTGGGGAGAAGTCAAAGAAAAATCAGAATTTCTTTCTTTTATCTGCTTTTTTCTTTTAAAAAATTCATCAGAAAAACAACTCAATCCAATCTGATAATTTCTTATCATTTCAATTTCATTTTAATCTTTAAGAACAAGAAGAACAAGAAAAGAATATTTGTTATGTTTAATATCTTTAGTTTAATCTGTATCTGTCTTAATTCCACCCTTTATTCGAGTAGTTTTTTATTCGCCAAATTGCCCGAGGCTTATGCCTTTTTCAATCCAATCGTAGACGTTATGCCGATTATCCCTTTACTCTTTTTTCTCTTAGCCTTTGTTTGGCAAGCTGCTGTAAGTTTTCGATAAAAATGAAATCTCGATTCAATTCAGAATTTCTTCGATAAAAAAAAAGATGAGATTTTGATTCTTAAAATCAATAAGATCATAAATAAGATTCAGATAAGTATGAAAATTAGGAACCCTCGATTCAAAAAGCGAGATTCTGATATTTTATATTGTATATTATATTGATATTGAATTAAGGGAAGGGGCGATGATCTTTAATTAGCTAATCAACTTATTTCTTCTTTTGTTCTGACCTTTCCTTTATAAGATTCCATACAATATCTAATTATAGATATGGATATGGCAAGAAATCTTTGGTAATGAAAAAAATACGAATCTTATTACATCTTATTACATTAGAATATTACATTAGAAAGAAATTCGTAAAAAGAAATTGAAAAAAAAACTTCCTTCTTTTTTCATCTTTAGAGCGTCATATCAAAATAGTGTATAGTGTGTGTCGTAAAATAGGTGATCTATTTCCTTAAAAAAAAAGATCTTATCTTGGAGATTTGTAATGCTTACTCTTAAACTATTCGTTTACACAGTAGTAATATTCTTTGTTTCTCTCTTCATCTTCGGATTCTTATCTAATGATCCGGGGCGTAATCCCGGGCGTGAAGAATAAAAAAAGAGATGAGATTCGTTTCTACTTTTTTTCATAGGTATTTCATAGGTCAATGTAGAAATGAATGGAATAGATGCTAGATAAAGATAAAAGATTAATAAAAGAAAACAATCGAAATTTCTTCCGATTCTAAAATCTCAAGTTATCAAGGGGGTCGGAGAGAGAGGGATTCGAACCCTCGGTACGAATAATTCGTACAACGGATTAGCAATCCGACGCTTTAGTCCACTCAGCCATCTCTCCCCATTCCAAATTGGAAATTTCTCATGTGATTTCACACGTGAAGTGAAGATTTAGAACAAGTTTTATTTTCTTCAAAACAGATTTCTCCAATAGAAAGAATACCTTACTTCTTTTCTTTTGTACAAAAGGTTCATTTCCCCGGCCTGGTTAAGTATAAGTACTGGCCGGGCCAGTACTTCTTTTGTTCCAACGAAGAAAGATTGTTATTGAAAAAAGAAGAGTAATTTTCATTGCCATTCCTAATTCTTAGAAATTAGATAAGATTCTAATAGATAGATTATCTTAGAAATTCTTTAAGAAATTATCTATATCTATATTCATATAGAATATTCTCTAATTCTATCTTAATATGATATATTGAAATATGAAATTGAAATCTAAAATGTTAGAGATTCTATATCTATTCTTAGTATCTTCTAAGTAATTCTAGTAAATTAGAGTCTAAATTAGAATATTTAGTCTTTCTAGTAAAAGTGTTCTGTTCTACTAATATCTAGTAATAGTATTAGAGTATAATAGTAATGTAATATAGTACTAATACTTTTCGTCTTTATTTTATTATTCTTAAGTATAAGATTCAGAAATTCATTAATGAAAAACGAATTTCATTCTAAATGAATGTTGAAGTTCAGTATTCTATTCATCTTAATAATTCTAATTAACTTAAGAAATCTTAATAAGAAGTGAATTATTAATAAAGAAAAGAAATAGATCTTAGCAATCTTCTAATTATAAGAGAAAGAATCTCAAATAGAAAACACATATTTCTAATATTTTAAATCTTTTACTTGTTCAAAGCAAAGGACAAGCTTGAAAGTTTGAGGCCCTATTTACCCGAATTCAGAAAATCTGGCGGTTCAAGTGAAGGGAGGTTTCAAAAAAAGAATACTTAAAACTTTAGTACACTATTTAAATTCTTTAAATTTGACTAAACTTTTTGCTATTCACCTATTCTTTTTTTTTTAATCCCGCGCCGCAGCAGAACAAAATACGTGTTAATGCTGGAATTTTCATGATTCTGATGCTATCTTGACTACGTCTGATTACTTTGTTGGACAAAAAGTCCATTCATATCCAATAATGAATATGTAGCGGGTATAGTTTAGTGGTAAAAGTGTGATTCGTTCTATTAACAACTTAAATAGTTAAGGGGTCTTTCCGTTTTTTTTTTCATATTCCGATCAAAAACTTTATTTCTTAAAAAGATTTAATCCTTTTTCCCTCAATAGGACATTTGAGGAAAGAATATACATTCTCACGATTTCTATCCAAAAGACAATCAGAATCTTAATAAAAAATTTGGATTATGGAGTCGAGAAGCATAATTTTTTTGATTGGTTGAATTTTTCCAATTGAATGAGTATGAATAAAGGATCTATGGATGATAGTACAAAACTTTCAATCGTAACTAAATCTTCAATTTTTGCGCTGAAAAAGGGGGATATTGAAGCCAAATAGCTAGAAAATGAGGGTTTTGGTTTACTAGAACCCTCGGCTTC